ATTTCTACATCTAGGATCCGACTTGTATCATTGAAACTAATAGGAATTGAACCATTATGGCAAGAAAAAGTTTGATTGAGAGGGAGAAAAAGAGGCAAAAATTGGAACAAAAATATCATTTGATTCGTCGATCCTCAAAAAAAGAAATAAAAAAAGTTCCATCGTTGAGTGAGAAATGGGAAATTCATGGAAAATTACAATCCTTGCCACGTAATAGTGCACCTACACGCCTCCATCGACGTTGTTTTTCGACTGGAAGACCGAGAGCTAACTATCGAGACTTTGGGATATCCGGACACATACTTCGTGAAATGGTTCATGCATGTTTGTTGCCTGGAGCAACAAGATCAAGTTGGTAAGGATTAAAATCAAAATATCCCTTCTTTTTTTTCTATTTATTTCTATGATCATCGATCATAGAGGTAGAGGGCGGCCCCTTTACCATTCTGTATAAATGGGCTATTCTATTTGTACAGATATGGTCAAGGGGCGTCAACAATCCTTGTTGGCCTATTAGTTCTCATTTCTTCTCTTCATCGCGGGGTAGAGCAGCTTGGTAGCTCGCAAGGCTCATAACCTTGAGGTCACGGGTTCAAATCCCGTCTCCGCAAAATTTTTTGAGAAAAAAAATTTAGATTTGATTCTGTTAACTAATAATTTAATTAATTACCTTTTTGGGGGTGGGAAGAAGGGGGAGGATAGGACCACTATACTATCATAATCAACTATACTTAATCCTTTATCCTATTAAATTAAATACATTAATTTAAATTAAATACATTAATTTAAATTAAATACATTAATCTATTATTCTGGGCGGATAGCGGGAATCGAACCCGCATCTTCTCCTTGGCAAAGAGAAATTTTACCATTCGACTATATCCGCACTTTTTTGTTCGTGATACACAATGTATGGATCATATTTGGGCAGAGCTAGGTTAGATAGTCTCTTTCTTTTTTTATTTATTATTATATTATTTAATAAATTGATTATTATATTATTTATATAATTCAATTTCTCAATTTCGAATTATTTAAATTGAAATATTCTATTCAAAAATATATTCAATATTAATAAAAATAGAATTCTATATATTCTATTAGAATTCTATATATTCTATTAGAATAATATATATTCTATTAGAATATATTAATTTAGAATATATTAATATTCTAATTAATATGAAATTAGATTATATAATCTATATTATTTTAATTAATTATTTGAATTAATTAATTATTATTATAATTTATTATAATAATTATTATTATAATTTATTATTATTATTTTAATATATTTTGATTATTTATTATTTTAATATATTATTTTATTAAATATATTATTTTATTAAATATATTATTTTAGATTAATTAATTAATTCAAAATGAAATAAAATAGAATAAATAAATAAACAAATAATAAATAGAATCTATTTAATATATTCTATTAAATTATTTTATTTTAGAAAATTTTATAAAACAAATAGACAAATACAATAAGTTTGACCCCTCCCGCTACGTTTTCTTATTTTTTTTTTTGTTTTCTTTATTTGCATTTTATGGACTTATAACTTATATTGAATTTTAGTGTGTCTCACAACCTAAAAAATTCGGGGAGGGGTCATTTTTAGATCTAGAACGAAAAGGTCAAGAGATAAGAGAATTAAGGATACCTACCAGAAAGACTAATCCAATCCATAAGGATGTACCGGAAAATACAACATTCTTATTACCCGACCAACCATCAGGAGAAGCAAATACAACGGGTACACTAATCAGTAAGATTGATGAAGTAGCAATTAATGCAAAAACAGCCAATTGGAAAGCAATAGTCATGTTTCTAATCCTCCAATCTACCAATAAAAGACTTATACCTTTTTATCTCTTTATTATATTAGTCAAAAAGTTGTAAAAAAAACGCATCATGGATGGATTTTACCAGGAATCCATCATGGATTCTATATGACGTATTAGATTCTATATGACTTATTACCGTTTTTTGAACTTTATTCAGGCATAGAATCGAGGGTAGTTTTTTTGACTTTACAAAGAGGTACGCATGGATCATGCATCTCTATCCAGATAGATAGATAGACCTATAGATTCATACCCAATATCTTTAGATAGATAGTAATGGTATCAACTTATATGGCTATTTCTATTCGGTGGAAAAAAAAAAAAATAGAATAGAAATTAGAAATCCTCTTTCGGAGAGATGGCTGAGTGGTTGATAGCTCCGGTCTTGAAAACCGGTATAGTTCGAAACAAAGAACTATCGAGGGTTCGAATCCCTCTCTCTCCTTTTTCTTGTTGAATACATTTGTTGCTTTTCTTTATTTTATTGGTTTTTCTCTTTCAGTATCATAAAGGGAATGGCTCGGCTAAGTAGGATAGCCGAGCCAGAAAAAAAATAGATTAGATAGAAATGAGTCAAAAAGAAAGGAAAAAGGAATACTTTTTAAATACGACCTGACTCGCCCAACCTAATATATATGGTGGA